AATGGATCCATATAAAAATAGATATATCTCTATATGTTATAAAATCTAGATCTTATCCAGATATACACATATATGAATGATTTGATACAATAAAAAAAAATTGACTGGATTCTTTTTTTTTCAAAAGTTGCAATCATCCATCGCAAGGAATTCGGTTCTTACAAATAAATGCTCACTACCCAAGTAGGCCTACAAGGGTGATCATAACCAATTGCTTGTTGGGACGTCTTAGACCTTTCAATTGGCCTTTATCTACAAAGAATATCGAGACTTTTTACATACAAAGAATTTACTTGTTACTAATAGAGTTTAGCCTCAGTCATTCTTTAGATCCCTTGTTTCACTCCGATAGTATCATAAATCGGTTCAATGCAGAGGAAATGGATGCATTTCCATACTATTAAGTATTAAGTAAATGAAATAGTATAAATAGGTAAAATAGCTAAAAAAATACAATATGGATTCTACTACATCACTTATTCTACTGGCTACTGGATTTTACGGAGCCTGCTCATGCACGACATGATTGGGTCTGATCATAGAAAAGATTCTCTTCAAACGAACCGGCCTATCCTATGTATGCGGCTTACGCAGTGGTTAGAACAAAGACACATTTGGTTGTAAATTCCAATGTGGCAGATAAAGGCATATATCTGCACGGCCAAAACAATAGTCCAAGTCACACACTCCCATAATCCACACTTTTCTCTTAGGAGAATTCACTTCAACTATTCCTGTCAAATAAATAATACAATTTTTTTGAGTTGAAGGGAAATATCTAAATACATGTCTTATTCTTTTCAATAATCCATATTTGTAGCAATTAAATACTATTCTTACTCCCCCAATCGATTAATGGTTGATTACAAATATCTATGATCTCTATTCTCTATAAATAGAAATAGAAAGGAATAAAGTTATAACGGACCCGAAATACCTTGCTTACGTATCATTGGAAAATGCATTAACATAAATACGGCAGTAAGAAGAGGTAATACAAAAGTGTGTAAACTATAAAAACGAGTCAAAGTGGATTGTCCTACACTAGCACTTCCACGTAATAACTCTACCAAAGGAGATCCTATTACCGGAATAGCGTCTGGCACGCCTGTTACAATTTTGACTGCCCAATAACCAATTTGGTCCCAAGGTAAGGAATAACCAGTTACGCCAAAGGATGCGGTTAATACACCAAGAACCACACCTGTAACCCAAGTCAATTCACGAGGTTTTTTAAAGCCACCCGTGAGATACACACGAAATACGTGCAGGATCATCATTAGGACCATCATACTTGCCGACCATCGATGAACTGATCGGATTAACCAACCAAAGTTAGCTTCAGTCATTATATATTGAACAGAAGCAAAGGCCTCAGTAACAGTCGGACGATAGTAAAAAGTCATAGCAAATCCCGTAGCTACTTGTACTAAAAAACAAGTAAGCGTAATGCCTCCTAAACAATAAAATATGTTGACATGAGGAGGAACGTATTTACTAGTTATATCATCTGCAATCGCCTGAATCTCAAGACGTTCTTCGAACCAATCATAGACTTTATTGAGATAGGTAAACTGGGTAAACTCCCCCTCCGAGAACCGTATATGAGAATTTCATCTCGTACAGCTCAAACAGAAACACCCAAATACTAGTCGAAACGGATATGTGAAATAGAAACTTCTTAATCCTAGGATTCAAGAATCCTCTCGGAAGATGATGATACGAAAAAAGAAAAATCCGCAAACTATTCTTTGTAGTTATATGCCAAAATATCAAGTCGGCTCATTTATCTCTTGATGTTTATCGTTACAGGCCTCTTGAATCTTCTATTTACCTATTTTTTTTCCTTGATTTAGTATTTTTATTTATATGGAATACAGCTTTACTGGTGTTTTCGTTATTATTGATTGATAGGAATTTTCTTGTTAAGATCCTATAAATTGATTGAAAACCTCAGATTCATACTAGAACCATGATGATTCAATAAAACCTTCAAACTAACTAAGTACAAGGATTCCCTGAGTAAGAACTCTTGTATCATCACTTTGAATCAATATAATGACTAAAAATCCAAAGAAAGGTTTATCCTGTGATCAAAATAAACATAGACAAAGAGCTAGAAGGAAGAAAAATTAGAGTTTCTAACTCTTTGAAATTTTTTGGAGTTTTGGAGTCCGGTCACGGGATTTGAATATTAAGTTATTAAGTTAAGTATGAATCATAGCTCTAATACTTCGTAATCTATTTCATATATTCCGTGCTCCAGATACTAGAATAAATATCTGACGAAGTCAAAAACCATCTCTATCAAGATAAGATGACAGACCCATTTTCTGTATTATCAATAGGATCCATTATAACAAGTCGCACACTCATATTCCAGAAATACAGAAAGAAAGAAATTCCACGATCGAACTACCAAAATAGAATAGCATAAAATGGGCTAAAAAAACGAGACCAAAATGCTTCACTTTGTATTGAAAAGCTAGAATTTAGTGATTCTTGTAAATCTAATTCATTGAAATTCCATCTAGTAAAACGGAAGAATTATAAATCTCCAAAATAATAGATAGGAATACCGCAAATAGAGCCATTGCGACACCCATCAAAGGAGTAGTTCCCCACCCTGGAGCTACTTTACCATATTCCGAATTCAATGGTTTCAATAAATCCCCTACAATAGTTCGTCTTGGACCAGATCTAGAACTCCCCTCAACGCTTTGTGTAGCCATAAATCCTTTTTTGTATTAACTGAGATCTGTTGACTTTGTATACCATTCTGTTGTAAATAAATGATCTTATCATAGATCCATTGTGGTCTGGAAATTATTATTTTTTTATTATTATATAATAATGGAAACAGCAACCCTAGTCGCCATCTCTATATCTGGTTTACTTGTAAGTTTTACGGGGTATGCCTTATATACTGCTTTTGGGCAACCCTCTCAACAACTAAGAGATCCATTCGAGGAACACGGGGACTAGTTGAAGTAATGAGCCCCCCAATCTTGGGAGGCTCATTACTTCAATTAAGATAATGAAAAATCATTTCACCTTTTTAGTTGGAACTTTAGGCGGTTCTCGAAAAAAGATAGCGAAAAAAATTATTCCTAGAGTTGATACTAAGAGGAATGTATAAACTAATGCTTCCATAGATTCAATCGTGGTTTACAATTATAGCTTCCATATCTGTTTATTTAGAGCGTTCCCGGATAAAAAAAAGAGCAAGAGTCAAGACAAAGAAAAGGCGGGGATTCAAATCAAGATGTCCCCAGTACCCTATGTCAAAGTCAAATTACAAAAAGAAAATAGAGACGAAAAATCAGAGATTAATGTTGTATCAAACTACTTGTCTTTTTGTAGTTGGATCTCCAAGTTTTTGGAATGCTCCAAATTCCACCTGAGCGTCTAAATCTGGATCAATACCAGCAAAAACATCTCTGAACAAGGTTCGAGAGCCATGCCAAATGTGTCCGAAGAAGAAGAGCAAGGCAAACGAAGCATGTCCAAAAGTAAACCAACCCCTTGGACTGCTACGAAAAACACCATCGGATTTCAAAGTAGCACGATCTAATTCAAAAATTTCACCCAATTGTGCGCGTCTAGCATATTTTTTCACAGTAGCAGGATCGCTATAACTGACCCCATTTAGTTCACCACCATAGAACTCAACAGTTACACCTACTTGTTCAACACTATACTTCGATTCTGCCCTTCGAAAAGGAACATCGGCTCTAACAATTCCGTCTCCATCTACTAAAACAACCGGAAATGTTTCAAAAAAAGTAGGCATACGACGTACAAAAAGCTCACGCCCTTCTTTATCTCTAAATAGAGGATGTCCTAACCACCCAATAGCTATTCCATCCCCGTTGTCCATTGAGCCTGCTCTGAACAATCCACCCTTTGCGGGATTATTTCCGATGTAATCATAAAAAGCTAATTTTTCAGGAATTTTAGACCAAGCTTCGGATAAGCTTTGATTTTCAGCCATCCCAGTATCAACTCTTCGATATATTTCTTGCTGGAAGTATCCTTGATCCCATTGATAACGAGTGGGACCAAATAATTCAATGGGGGTAGTTGCTGAACCATACCACATAGTTCCAGCAACAACAAAAGCTGCAAAAAAGACAGCAGCGATACTACTGGAAAGCACGGTTTCAATATTTCCCATACGTAATCCTTTGTATAGACGTTGGGGCGGGCGGACACTAAGATGGAATAGGCCCGCTAATATGCCCAATGTTCCTGCTGCAATATGATGAGAGGCTATTCCTCCCGGAACAAAAGGATCAAAACCTTCCACACCCCATGCTGGATTTACAGATTGTACTTTTCCGGTTAGCCCATAAGGATCAGACACCCATATTCCAGGACCATACAATCCTGTTACATGAAAAGCACCAAACCCAAAACAAGCCACTCCTGAGAGAAATAAATGAATTCCAAAGATCTTGGGCAAATCTAAAGAAGGTTTTCCTGTACGTTCATCACAAAATATTTCTAGATCCCAATACACCCAATGCCAGATAGCTGCCAAGAAGCACAAGCCAGAAAACACAATATGCGCTCCAGCCACACCTTCATAACTCCAAATACCCGGATTCGTTATAGTTCCTCCTGTAATACTCCAACCACCCCATGAATTGGTTATTCCTAAACGAGTCATGAAGGGTATAACGAACATACCTTGTCTCCACATTGGATCGAGAACAGGGTCAGAAGGATCAAAAACTGCTAATTCATAGAGAGCCATCGAGCCGGCCCAACCAGCAACCAAAGCTGTATGCATTATATGGACAGCCAGCAAACGACCGGGATCATTCAATACGACGGTATGAACACGATACCAAGGCAAACCCATGGAATACCCCCTTAATCAACGAAAGATAGACACTATGTAACTTTATTGCACTGGAAAAAACTATGTTCTGGACCTCCCTTTTTTCAGTGGATTATCTCGGAGAAAGGATTCCATTTTTTTTTAGTATTTTAGTCAGAATGTCACAATTCTGTTTGTAGGAACAAAGAGAAGCAGATCTATTCTATACCAGATAAGTACCAATACGCAATGGGAGGTTGACTCCATTTTAGATGAGCGAATGCATACGGATTTGTTCATCATTCAAAGAGCCTATTCGTAAGAATTTTACTTTATTCATTTTGTCTTCTTTTTTTTTTATGTTATGAACTTATCGAATCCGCGCAAATAACAAATAAAATAAAACAAAAAAATAAAGAAAATAGAAAAAAGAATAAAATAAAAGCCAATATCCAATATAATATTATTAAAACAATAAATTCATATAATATTATAAAGACAATAAATTCATTGTTACGCTTTCACATCAAAGTGAAATAGAGTACTTCATTTTTTTTTATTTCATTTAATGCCTATTGGTGTTCCAAAAGTCCCTTTTCGAAATCCCGGAGAGGATAGTTCAAATTGGATTGACGTATAGTGCGACTTGTCAGAGACATTGGGTCATTATGGGATTTCCCCGTTCTCTACCCCGATCGAGATATCCTCTATTTCACCAAAGAAGGATTGATTAAATCATCCAAAAATTAGAGCGTGAAGTGGCAATAAAGTTCAATTAGATCTATGCTTTGGAGGTATTCAGATTAATATTATCAATTAGAATAATTTATGGTTAGCTTGTTTGGAACAATAAAATGAAGTATCCAGGCTCCGCTTAGAAAAACCCCATTAGTACTATATCCATGATTACTATTTGTATCATATTCTATTTATATATTTTATAAATTAGAAATTAGAAATCGGAGTAATTTCAAACTACAAATCATAATCAATCGAATAATTTGATAAATACGTCAAATATTTTGTGGAAGACGTGAAATGAATTGAAAAAAAGGAAGTTGTAGCAAAAAGAAATGGTATTGGGGGCATTTGCCCTATATGTGCAAATCCAAATCGGGCAGATCTTTACTCGGAGTAGAGCACAAACCTAAAAGAATTAAAGAAGCCCACTCAGGAACAAGAGAATGTTATCGTGATTTGAATTGGATCCCGATGAAAGAATACATCAATGAGAAGTTAGTTTGATAAGTTTAATGAATTTTTTTTTATTATTTTATTTATATTCTTTATAGGTAAATAGGTAAACGGGTAAAAAAACCATTTTTCTTGAAACTTTCTTGAAAAATGGAGGAAAAACCCCTTCGTTATTCGTTAAATGGGATCTACATATTGATTCTTTTTTTCGCAATTTTTGATGAACCGTATGCATTAAAAGGTGCATGTACGGTTCCTAAGGGATAGAATTTGATCCTAATCAACCGACTTTATCGAGAAAGATTACTTTTTTTAGGTCAAGATATTGATAGTGAGATCTCGAATCAACTTATCGGTCTTATGGTATATCTCAGTACAGAAAGTGAGATCAAAGATTTGTATTTGTTTATCAACTCTCCTGGCGGATGGGTAATACCCGGAATAGCTATTTATGATACTATGCAATTTGTGCGACCAGATGTACAAACAGTATGCATGGGATTAGCCGCTTCAATGGGATCTTTTATTCTGGTCGGAGGAAAAATTACCAAACGTCTAGCATTCCCTCACGCTTGGCGCCAATGAGTTTTTATTTTTTATTTTATTTCAAAGAAAAAAAGAAAGCTATGCCTTCGCCATATGAAATATGAATATTAAGTAATAATAGCATGGCATTTCGAATTCAATATAAGAAATTTTTTTTATTTCGTTTTAACATTAGATTATGTATTGAAAGAGTAGTATGAGATATTAAGGGCAGTTCCGATTTTATCTTATTTATCGGGAGCCTATTTCAGTGTCACAAACTTTTTTTTTTGTTTTCACACCAGAAGGTTCTTAAATGCTATTTATATTATTATAAATTATGAAAGAGGACAAAAAAAAGATTATATTCTTTTTTTCATTTTTTTTTTCAAATAAAAAAAAAGAAACTTTGGGATTGCTAAATCACCGATGAAATAAAGCAACGGAGCCACCATAGTATTTTGTTTTTATTAATTCCTCCCAAGGAAAGGGTGGTCATTGTATCATTTACCGACCGAGGCTTTGTAGACTCTCTATTTTTCTTCGGTAAAAGTGAATTCTCTTGTAGAGCCGTATGCAATGCGCAAGCAATGCCTGTACGGTTGTTCAATTCTATTATTATCTTATATCATCAGGGTAATGATCCATCAACCTATAGCTGCTTTTTATGAAGCACAAATAGGAGAATTTGTCCTGGAAGCGGAAGAACTACTGAAACTGCGCGAAATCCTCACAAGGGTTTATGCACAAAGAACAGGCAAACCCTTATGGGTTGTATCTGAAGACATGGAAAGGGATGTTTTTATGTCAGCAGCAGAAGCCCAAGTTCATGGAATTGTTGATCTTGTAGCAGTTGCATAAAAAATAGCAGGAATTTCACACAAATCGCGATTTGAGATTTTAGTTTCTTACCATTTTAGTTTCTTACCATTTTAGTTTCTTACCGAGGTTTCATATTCTATATTCTATTAATTTGAATTTTATTAATTTTAATAAAATATTAAAATAGAATAGGAATATAGAAAAAATTCATAATCATCCGGTTAGGATCGATCTAAACCAGCCCATTATGCATACGATTCAACATGCCAACTATTAAACAACTTATTAGAAACACAAGACAGCCAATCAGAAATGTCACCAAATCCCCCGCTCTCGGGGGATGCCCTCAGCGCCGAGGGACATGTACTAGGGTGTATGTGCGACTCGTTAAGATTTCAGATTGTGGGTTGGGACAAAAGAAAAAATTTTTCCACTATCCGTGATCAGTACCGATGAATAGGATAGAATGGAAGACTCTCCTTCACTCTCTTAAACGAAAAAAAAAGATCTAGAATATGCTTCTATTGTGTATCAAATTTATGGTTTCTATTGGTGCAAATTCAATTACCTCAATTTTCAATTAAAAATGCGAAAGAATTCCCTATTGGTAGCAAATGATTATCTGTTAAGCAGGGCAAATCTTATTTAAATTAAAAAACCGAAAATGGATGCCTCTACTCTTGCAAGAACGGACTAACAAGGTCAGCTAATCAGCTAATCCACATAATTAAATACCGTTACTGTAAAAGCGGATCTCGTTGTGAAAGACCTACTACTGGGGAATTCATGGGTAGAGCCCAAAAGTGTAAACTGTACAAGTTAACAATAGCATTGATTCGATCAAGTAAGGGGCTCCGGTGTATAGAGAGGACCTCGCCGTTTAAGAAATAACCATAGAAACGATGGAACCCACTATTTATTTATCCATTTCTATTTACTACTTATTTTTATTTACTATATTTTTGTTTGATACCCAGTACCAATAAAATTTCTTATTTCAAGGCGAAATGCTTATAAAAAAAAGAAAAAATAGTGGTTGGGAAGGTTAGAGTAGCAAAAGCCGTTGGAATTATTATTTTATACATTGGAATAATCCGTTTTGTTAGTCTAGAAAAGGGAAAAAGAATAACTGAAAGAAAGGAAATCAATTAGTTATTTACCAAAGTTTCGTTTATTCAATGACCAGAATTAGACGAGGATATGTAGCTCGGAGACGTAGAACAAAAATTCGTTTATTCACATCAAGCTTTCGTGGGGCTCATTCAAGACTTACTCGAACTATTATTCAACAAAAAATAAAAGCTTTGTTTTCGGCCTATCGGGATAGAAATAGGCACAAAAGAAATTTTCGGTGTTTATGGGTGACTCGTATAAATGCAGCAATTCGCGAGAATGAGGTATCCTGTAGTTATAGTAGATTAATAAACAATCTGTACAAGAGACAGTTGCTTCTTAATCGTAAAATACTTGCACAACTAGCTATATTAAATAGGAATTGCCTTTATCTGATTTCCAATGACATGATAAAATAAGGAGATTGGAAAGAATCCTTCGGAATGTTTGACTTTGACATGGAATTGCTTGGAAAATGAATTCCGGGAAGGTAGAATAGAAATAAGTATAATAAAATATGATCATAATACATAATATGATCAAGTAGTCAAACTGAACAAAAACATTCAATAAAAAAATATTTATCAATAATTCAATAAAAAAATATTTATTTTTTTACTTTATCCCCAATTCTTTTTTTTTACGACACGACAATTAAATCCGGATTCCTGGATTTTTATCGAACAAAAAATCAACCGACGTTTGAGTTCGGATTGAAATTTTGATTCAATTGAAGAGTAAGCCTATTTTTTTCTGGTTCTAAGACCCGTAGTTCTAGCGACCAACTCGTTTTTTTCAAATTGTCTTTCATTATTAAGAAAGGGTAATGAAGATAAAATACGAGCTTGTTTTATAGCAATAGTAATTAATCGTTGTTGTTTTAAAGTCAATCTATTCACCCGTCTAGATAATATTTTTCCTTGTTCACTAATAAATCGACTAATTAAACTCATGTTTCTATAATCAATTCGATCCCCCGATCCAATCGGGGGCAGACGCCTACGAAGAGATCGCTTGGGCTTAAGAAAAAGTCGCTTGGATTTATCCATGGCTTGTTTATTTTATTCCTTTTTTTCGCGAATCCTATTTCCTTTGATCGGATCAAAAATGCTAATGATTTCGAATTAAGAAATAGGATTTTGCTTATTTCTATTTAAATATATATATTAACATATGATATGCTAATATATGATATGTCAATATGTCATTTTTCATCTTCCTTGTAAAAGTCACACGCAGTTGATCGATTCCATCTATTTCTTTATCTCCCCGTGAATTGTATGTTTGTAACAATAGGGACAGAATTTTCTCAACTCCAATCGACTAGGCTTATTGTGTCGATTCTTTTGAGTAATATATCTAGAAATGCCTATTGATTTCTTATTAACACTCTTTCGAACACAACTAGTACATTCTAAAATAACCCTTATTCGGACGTCTTTACCATTGGCCATGAACCTCCTTTTGGTTTTTATTCACTCAACTCTTCTATTTTCCTATCCGAAACGAAGAAGAAAAGAAGGAAAAAATACAAGTTACTAACTTGAAATCAAATTATGAAAGATTTTGTTGCAACCAATATAGTAAAAGTAAAAATAAGTAATACAATGATTAAAAATTCTATTTACATTAGAAAGAATAGAAGTACAGTCTTTTTATTTTATTTCAACTTCTTGTATGATACTGTTGCCCTAACCGCATTTCCACTTCTGTTCTCTTAATTTAATTAAAGATTTAATTAAAGTAAATTTACTTTTTAATTTACGTGAAGCTTGAACCCAGTTCCGTGTTTGGCTGAGGTTGAATCCACTTTTATTCTTTCTCTTTTCTAACTTATTCGAATTAGAAAAAAGGGGGTAGTAGCCAGAGATATTAAATTGTGTCTCTAATTTTCTTCCCCCCCCCCCCCCGTGTTAATAACTAGAATGAAAAAAAAGGGAATGTCAAAGCATCCGGAAAAAAACGATTGATCTCTATCAATAGACCTGCTAAAGACCCGAACCATAGAGTACTTATTACTGGTGCTACGGATAGATATGTTTTTAGATCTCGCATAAAAAATTCTCCTTCTGTATTCTTTATTGTAATACATAACGGCAATACATATATGATCAGATGTATATATATAGTTAAATTAAAGGACACTCGCATTTGTTTTGTACGCGGAATTCTTAATTCAAATTGAGAAATGTACAATAATTTGATAGATAAGATTTTCCTCTTCTTTCAAAATACGTCTCTTTCCGTCCGGGCATTCACGAAATTTACGGCGGATTTCGTATTTTTTTTTCATATGTATATAAGTTTATTATTATATGTATTATATGTTATATGATATGAGACAAAAAAAAAGAAGAAATGAAAAGATAAGTTATGTATCTCAATGGAGAAAATATGGAGAAAGTGAAATGAAATAAATATGTGGAAAACAAGACAGGGATTCTCTACAATGACATTGTAGACCAATTGAAAGGGATGTAGCGCAGCTTGGTAGCGCGTTTGTTTTGGGTACAAAATGTCACGGGTTCAAATCCTGTCATCCCTACTTATTACTTCGCCTCTGAGCAATACAATAACAAGGGATCAATTGAGATCAATTAAAATTGGACATACCTAATCATAAATTAATATGATATGCTTTATATCATATTATTATTTATATATATATTTATATATATTTCTATATAATAATATAGAATATAGTTTCTATATGAGATAGTATAGGCATTCAAGATGTAGTGGAGTAAAAAAAAAAAAAAGAATCTTTTTACTTACAGCTTTCTTTTTTGTAATAAATTTTTAATAAAAAAGTAATAAAAAAGCGCTCTTAGTTCAGTTTGGTAGAACATGGGTCTCCAAAACCCAATGTCGTAGGTTCAAATCCTACAGAGCGTGAGCCCATTCTTGTTTTGTTAAGTCAAAAATTTTAGGGAAAAGCTTGAACAGCAATCTTAATTTGACCTCCTGTGGATTAAAAAACGGAGGAGGTCAAAAAAAAGGGTATTAATTAATCACAGATCCAACTGGTCACCACGTCTATATTGTAAATAAGCAGTTACGAATAATCCAGCCAAAGTAATAGGAATTAGACCTAAGACGATTCCAAATAGAAAAACTTCAATCATTTCAATTTGTTTGAAAAGAGAAAAAAGGAGGTAATATCTATCTTTAAATATTAATCCATATTGCCCATAAATCTCAATAACCAAGAATTGGAAATTGACACGGTAAGGAACTAGAAAATGGAATACTGCAAAAAAAAAAATTCTATTTTTTTTTTTTATGAATTGCTCATTGAATTAATTTCAAATAAGTCGTATCTTGTTCAGACTAATAAATATAACTAAAGTTATAGTTAAAGCTACTAATAGAAAACCAAAATAACTAGTTAGAGTGGGCATGAAGGAGCTAAATAAACTATTTTTTTTATCCATATATTTGTAAAATACTTTCCTAAATTCAATTTTTGAAAGATACGAAGATAAGCAAAAATACCAATCGAAAGCTTTTTATTTATTAATCATTTATCAATTATTATCATTATAGATTATAGACAGCACTCAAAAAAAAAAAAGAGCAATATTAAAGTAGAAAAAGAAATCAACTGATCATCTAAAAATCTACCTATCCTATCTCCGAATCAAAAGATTAATTGGACAACTCTTGAGAAATAAAAGAACAAACTAAATTGAAATATTAAAGAAATATTAAAATAATAATTAATAATATATTAGAAGAACTGTGTTGTATAACTTCAGTCAAAGAAACTTTCTTTGAATCAAATCACTATGGAAATCGCTACGGACTAAAATTGGAAAATCATTTCTATGTTGATAACTTCTTTTAGTTTATTTATTTATTTTTTATTTATTTGTATCGAATCCATTTTTTTTTTTAGATTTTAGAACAAAAAGTAACCCTTTAATTTTATTTTGATTTTGCTTTATAATATCTTTTACTTTTTTTTTTTCTTTCCATATTTTCCCTATTAAAAATAAAAAAAAAAAGTAAAATAAAAAAA